CTAGACTATTTTTATTTTAGATTTTTTTATTTACTATTTCCACTTCAAATATAAAAAGAAAATATATCGATTTTTTTCGCCAATTGTGATTAGAATATGAATACAAATGTAAAATAAAAAAATGATATAGAATCCTAATCCTATAGAAGAAAAAAGAAAAAAAGAAGAAAAAAGAAAAAACCTTCTAAGCTAGTCATACCATTTGATTATATTGACAATTAAAAAAAAATGATCATACTATGATCATAGTATGATGGCGGTTGAGCAAGTATGCCCCCATCGTCTAGTGGTTCAGGACATCTCTCTTTCAAGGAGGCAGCGGGGATTCGACTTCCCCTGGGGGTAGGGTACTACGAAAGGAAGTGGATCATGGATTATCCATACAGTTAGAATAGATTCTTCCTGGGTCGATGCCCGAGCGGTTAATGGGGACGGACTGTAAATTCGTTGGCAATATGTCTACGCTGGTTCAAATCCAGCTCGGCCCAAAAATTCGCTGTCTACATATTTGTTCTTTATTTCTTGTGTCTAGTTACTTTTTTCTTTCCATAAAAAATTCCGATCTTGATCTTGCTAAGGATCCCGATATGGATCCTTTAAATATAAACTTTAATGAACAGAGTCTAGAAAATAATCTATTTTTTACAATAAAAAATAGATTATCAATCAATTTTATAATAATGCAAGGATTATCAGTAATCCGCTTTGCTATCACTAAAATGATATCCATATAGATATCAATATATCACTTTAGATATCAATATATCACTTGTGACTGTCTTTGTTACAAAACACTAATTTGAATCTAAAATTGAAATGATTCAAATGAAATCATAAGAAGGAATATGTAAGCTACCCACTAGATTTCCATGGGATTGTAGTTCAATTGGTCAGAGCACCGCCCTGTCAAGGCGGAAGCTGCGGGTTCGAGCCCCGTCAGTCCCGGCGGATTCAATTAAAAAAAAGACATAAACGCCTTTTTTTTTTCTGGGCAAGGGAAATGGTTTCGTTTATCTTTTTGTTTTATTTTTCTTTTTTCATCAAGCAAAAGAAGGGGGTATTTCCATTATTTTAACTAGCACCAATTGATGGTAGAGAGACATATGGAAATTAGTATAATTATAATTATTGAGAGCCTTCAACACTTCAAGAAAGAGATAATGTACGGGGTTTCGGCTTTTTGTCAATTAATCTCCCATTAACTCGTGTAGGAAAATGGAATAGGATAACGTATAATAGTTTGCCAAGAGTACCTATATATATACTTTTCTTTCTATGAAGTCAAAATAGTTCGAATCCAACCAAGGAAAGAGGATATTTAAAAAATAAAGATCAAATTAGTCTTCCCTAATGAATATGCTCTTTTTAAAGATTAGAGTCGATGTCGAAGAAAAAACTCGTAAGAAAATTGAATTGAAATAGTTAATTCTTTTGGAATATTTTAGTTTTTTACTCGAACTCGTCTTTATCACACTCCCTTTCTTTGTTTTCAAAAAAGATGATAGACCCTTCAAAATTTTTGAAAATTTCAAATTGAACCTCGTACTTGTTTTCTCTAGTTAATTTCTATTGTTTATTTAAGGTTATTTAGAAACTTTTTTTGTAAACAATCGAAGTAGAAAAGGTTTTTTTATGATACTTCATCAGATGATTGTACAAAGAAAGTATTAGGTTGTAGAAAAAAAAGCGGGGGGAAATAATCATAAATAAATCTTTTTTGATTAGATCAGGAATCTCATTATGTATTCGGTGTGGCTAAAGGATCTTCCTATGTTATACTATTAAATTCTTGACGATGAATCGGTTTTATAGCTCCGATATTGTTATTCATGATATTTCTTTCATTCGATATCATCGAAATCGAATTCATCTGCGTAAGTTTACAAGCGAAAGATTTCTCATCTCTATGGGATTAAATCCCGAGATATTCAAAAAAATAAAATAAAAATAAACAATTAAATTATGGAAGTAAATATTCTTGCATTTATTGCTACTGCACTCTTCATTCTCGTTCCTACTGCTTTTTTGCTTATAATTTACGTAAAAACGGTTAGTCAAAATAATTAATTTGACTATCAATGAAAAAAAGGGATTTCAATTTCTCTTTCTTAAATCAAAGGAATGCATTAAACTCAGCAGTCGTATAGTAGTATTTTAAGGGGCCCGCTAGTATGGTAGAAAGAAAGAGATTTCTTTCTACCATACTAGCCATTATGGTTATTCTAATGTATAAAGATACAAGTGCAATATCTTAATCTCTTAATATAAAGGAATCCACCTATATCTCTCTTTTTCTTTAGAAATGTCAATATAAATTAAATAGAATATGAAATGTATGTACATACTTTCTCAATTTCATTTGTTTGTTTGATCCATTTAATACAGATAATCCAAATTCGATGCAAACTTCTTCAGATTTCTAAAAGGGGTTACCCCATGAATGGTTAACCTGATATAAAAATAGAAAATGAGTCAATAAAACAAAACATAACTCCAATTTCTAAAAAAAATCTTAAAAAAAATTGCCGACCGGTCTAGAAAACTAAAAAAATTGATACAGGTTGATAGAGGTTGATTATTACCGAAATTAGGAGTACTTCTAGAGTCCACTTCTTCCCCACACTACGAGAGAGAGGGAAAATGTAAAAACTACCATTAAACCAGCCCATGCGAGACTTACTATATCCATGTGAATTTTGTCCCCTATTTCTATGAATATGAAGAAACTATTCCATTATTGTTCACTAATACTAATAATAGTGAAATCACTGGTGCAGAGTCAAAAAAAGGGAGAGGTATTTGGTCACCATTGATGAACTACTCCAAAAATCAACTAATGAGTTATTCTTATTATATAATTTCTAGTAGAATCGACAAGATGTAAAGTAAACGGACACTTTTTCAAAGTATCCAAGGAATCTGACTCACGTGTGGAAAGAATAAGATTTTGTCTTTTTTTTTATCGTTTTTTCTTTTTGGGAGTAAAACGAAAGGCAATTCGTCATCTAATCTAATATTGATTGAATGTATGAGCATTCCGAGACTTTCATGAGTCTGTATCCAAAGTATCTTAGGTCCTTTCTAAAACTATTAAATTAATGTAATTCCCTCTCTGGCTATCCACTAGCTATCCAATCTAATTGCAGACTCAGACGGATTTCCCTCCACTACTTTAAGTTTTCCTTTAATCTGATAGGCAAAACTTTAGGTTAAAGAATAGAACCTCGAGAGCCAGGGGCTTAGAATCACGAAAAGAAAGTATCAAGAGTCTTTTCCTACGTTTGTTATATTTTGTTATATATAGTTATAATCGGGGATTTCAAGTCTGTTGTTGAGGCGGCACCCGGATTTGAACTGGGGAAAAAGGATTTGCAGTCCCCCGCCTTACCACTCGGCCATGCCGCCAAAACGATAGAAACTAGATTAAAATTTGCTCTTTTTTTTTTTCAACTCCGAAAAAAAAAGATAGATTTTAAGTCACAAAATATAGAATCCAGTATAAATCAGAACCATTAACTATTGACTGTAAATTCCTGACCATTTTTGAATTCAAATCTACATTTTTTTATTTCTAAATAATATAAGAAAATCATTAAAAATGGATTTCTAACCAATCTATTCTATATTGAGTTTTTTCAATTAAAAAGAAATCTTCTTCAATTTCAATTATAACAGTAATGATGAGTATATGTAAACCCCAGAATAAGAACATACGTTACGTTGTGTTATAGAGCTATAGCTCTATAATGAGGTATTTTATCTCAGGGATGCTTTTGAGGAGTAATTATAAATCAATTTTTGGATTTCAATTTTTCATTGAATACATTGAAGAGAAATTTGAATTTTTGATAGAACACAGCTTGTGCTGTCCCAAATAGAACTGTACCACAATAAAAGAAGAAAAAGAGACATATATATCTGTGCATTCTTTTTGATGTTAATAATAAACAAAATTAATAAATAAAAAACACAAGTTTTCTTACTTACTTAAATTCAATGATATTCTAAATATTCTATTGAAAATAGGTAAAAACCAATCTTTTTTCTGCAAATATTTTTTTGAACAATGCAATAAAGTAAAGTGGTTCAAAAAAAAGTTTTCTATTTATTATATGTTTATCTGCTCGAACAGATCCAATCATGAATACATTTTTTTATGGTATGCAATCGAGTTGGAATATGTAATATCATAGGTGAAAATGAAATTACTTTTTTGCTAGTCTTTACAAAACTCCATAAGTTCCAGTGGTATTTCTCAATTCTGTTCCATTTGGATCTCTTTTTTATAAAAAATGCCAATTGAATCTAGTCTCCGTTCATACGTATTTCATACATTCCATATATCTTGGAGTTAGATAAAATTTCATGTGATTCAGTAAACAGAATAGAAATTCCATTATTGCTAGATCGAATTCTATGGATATGATTCGGTGAAGAATGAGAGATGGGATGGGATTTTTTCAATAAACGGATAAATGGGAAATTCAAAAAAGATGCTCGGGGATGGAAAAGAGGGAACATCTACAATACCCGGATTTAATCAGATACAATTTGAAGGTTTTTATCGGTTTATTGATCAGGGTTTAATAGAAGAACTTTCTAAATTTCCAAAAATTGAAGATATAGATCACGAAATTGAATTTCAATTATTTGTGGAAACATATCAACTGGTCGAACCTCTGATAAAAGAACGAGATGCTGTCTACGAATCACTTACATATTCTTCTGAATTATATGTATCCGCGGGATTAATTTGGAAAACCAGTAGGAATATGCAAGAACAAAGAATTTTTATTGGAAACATTCCTTTAATGAATTCCCTTGGAACTTCTATAGTAAACGGAATATACAGAATTGTGATCAATCAAATATTACAAAGTCCTGGTATCTATTACCAGTCAGAATTGGATCATAACGGGATTTCGGTCTATACCGGCACCATAATATCAGATTGGGGGGGCAGATTAGAATTAGAGATTGATAAAAAAGCAAGAATATGGGCTCGGGTGAGTAGGAAACAGAAAATATCTATTCTAGTTCTATCATCAGCTATGGGTTCGAATCTAAGAGAAATTCTAGAGAATGTTTGCTACCCTGAAATTTTCTTATCTTTCTTGACCGATAAGGAGAAAAAAAAAATTGGGTCAAAAGAAAATGCTATTTTGGAGTTTTATAAACAATTTTCTTGTGTAGGTGGGGATCCAATATTTTCTGAATCCTTATGTAAGGAATTACAAAAAAAATTCTTTCACCAAAGGTGTGAATTAGGCAGGATTGGTCGCCGAAATATTAACTGGAGACTTAATCTGAATATACCTCAGAACAATATATTTTTGTTACCACGAGATATATTAGCAGCTGCCGATCATTTGATTGGGATGAAATTTGGAATGGGTACACTTGATGATATGAATCATTTGAAAAATAAACGTATTCGCTCTGTAGCGGATCTTTTACAAGACCAGCTCGGATTGGCTCTGGCTCGTTTAGAAAATGTAGTTAAGGGAACTATAGGCGGAGCTATTAGGCATAAATTGATACCTACTCCTCAGAATTTGGTAACTTCAACTCCGTTAACAACTACTTATGAATCCTTTTTCGGATTACACCCATTATCTCAAGTTTTGGATCGAACTAATCCATTGACACAAATCGTTCATGGGAGAAAGTTGAGTTATTTGGGCCCTGGCGGATTAACAGGGCGAACTGCCAATTTTCGGATACGAGATATTCACCCTAGTCACTATGGGCGTATTTGCCCCATTGACACGTCGGAAGGAATCAATGTTGGACTTATTGGATCTTTATCAATTCATGCCAGGATTGGTGATTGGGGGTCATTAGAAAGTCCCTTTTATGAACTCTTTGAGAAATCAAAAAAAGCACGGATACGGATGCTTTTTTTATCACCAAGTCAAGATGAATATTATATGATAGCGGCAGGAAATTCTTTGGCTCTTAATCGGGGCATTCAAGAAGAACAGGCTGTACCAGCTCGATACCGCCAAGAATTTTTGACTATCGCATGGGAAGAGGTTCATCTTCGAAGCATTTTGCCTTTCCAATATTTTTCCATTGGCGCTTCCCTAATTCCTTTTATCGAACATAATGATGCGAATCGAGCTTTAATGAGTTCTAATATGCAACGTCAAGCAGTTCCACTTTCTCGGTCCGAAAAGTGCATTGTTGGAACTGGATTGGAACGCCAAGTGGCTTTAGATTCGGGGGTTCCCGCTATAGCCGAACATGAGGGAAAAATCCTTTATACTGACACTGAGAAGATAATTTTATCGGGCAATGGGGATACTTTTAGTATTCCATTAATTATGTATCAACGCTCAAACAAAAATACGTGTATGCATCAAAAACCTCAGGTTCGGCGGGGTAAATACATTAAAAAGGGACAAATTTTAGCGGATGGTGCTGCTACAGTTGGTGGGGAACTCTCTTTGGGGAAAAATATATTAGTGGCTTATATGCCATGGGAAGGATACAATTTTGAAGATGCGGTACTCATTAGTGAGTCTCTAGTATATGATGATATTTATACTTCTTTCCACATACGGAAATATGAAATTCAGACGCATGTGACAACCCAAGGTCCTGAAAGGATCACTAAAGAAATACCGCATCTAGAAGGCCGTTTACTCCGAAATTTAGACAAAAATGGAATTGTTATGCTAGGATCGTGGGTTGAAACGGGTGATATTTTAGTAGGTAAATTAACACCGCAGGTGGCGAAAGAATCCTCGTATGCTCCGGAAGATAGATTATTACGGGCCATACTTGGCATTCAGGTATCGACTTCAAAAGAAACTTGTTTAAAATTGCCTATAGGTGGTAGAGGTCGAGTTATTGATGTGCGATGGGTTCAGAAAAAGGGGGGTTCAAGTTATAACCCAGAAAAAATTCGTGTATATATTTCACAGAAACGTGAAATCAAAGTAGGTGATAAAGTAGCTGGAAGACATGGAAATAAAGGTATCATTTCCAAAATTTTGCCTCGACAGGATATGCCTTATTTGCAAGACGGGAGACCCGTGGATATGGTCTTCAACCCATTAGGAGTACCCTCACGCATGAATGTAGGACAGATATTTGAATGCTCACTTGGGTTAGCGGGAAGTCTGCTAGATAGACATTATCGAATAGCCCCGTTTGATGAGAGATATGAACAAGAGGCTTCGAGAAAACTAGTGTTTTCTGAATTATATCAAGCTAGTAAGCAAACAGCGAATCCATGGGTATTTGAACCCGAGTATCCAGGAAAAAGCCGAATTTTTGATGGAAGAACAGGAGATCCTTTTGAGCAGCCTGTGATAATAGGAAAGCCCTATATCTTGAAATTAATTCATCAGGTTGATGATAAAATACACGGACGTTCTAGTGGGCATTATGCACTTGTTACACAACAACCCCTTAGAGGCCGTTCTAAGCAGGGGGGGCAGAGGGTAGGCGAAATGGAGGTTTGGGCTCTAGAGGGTTTTGGTGTTGCTCATA